AACCAAAATCCCCTACACGATTAGTTACAAACGCTTTTTGACAAGCATTTGCTGCAGGAGTTCTTGTGAACCAAAACCCTATTAATAGATAGGAACACATTCCAACCAATTCCCAAAAAATATAAATTTGTATCAAATTCGAACTAGTAACTAATCCCAACATCGAAGTACTGAAAAAACTCATATAAGCAAAAAATCTCAAGTATCCTTGATCGTGAGCCATATAATTATCACTATAAATAAGAACCATAATTCCAACAGTAGTGATTAACATTGACATAATAGAAGTAAGTGGATCGATCAAGTAGCCAAATTCTAAAGAAAAATCATTATCGAGGGTCCAAGACCATACATATTGATAGATAGAACTGCTTTTTATTTGCTGAATAGACAGATTAGTTGAAAAAATCATGATTATACTTAACAATAAAATACTCGAAAAAGCCCACATACGACGGAGATTTTTTGTTGCTGTCGGAAAAAGAAGAAGTCCCACTCCTATTAACATAGGAACTGGAAGTGGAAGGAAAGGTATGATCCACGCATATTGATATGTCTGTTCCATAAAAAAAGTTTTTTAATTCTTAATTAATATTAATTGTTTCCGATTCACCGGATCTTACCTCTTTTTGATTTGAAAGGAGTCAATAAAAAAATAAAGATATGCACTAACTTAAATAGAAATAGAATTTTTGAATTTTTATTTCTTTTTATACTTATTCTTTATAAGTTTCTGCTAAATACTTCAAATATTCAAATCAAGAAGTTACAATTGGTCAAATCATATGAAAAAAGCAGATTAATTACTAGTTTCCTTCGAACTTTCAAATTCAAGTTAAATTAGGCATATTTTTCGCGAATTTGACAAGTTACTAAAAAAAAAAAAAGAATATTCTTTTTTTTTTAGTAATAAAAATAGTTTATGCAATTTTCCCATATCTTTCACGCATCTTATGTATTCTTTTTGATTTTAGAATCAAAAATATTATCTAGAAAAGAAATACATAATGAATTGGCAAAGCGCAAATTTCTTTTGAACAATAGATGTCTTTCACATCCAGCTATACCAATGAGTAATCTCTTAATTTTTATTTAAATGGCAGTTCCAAAAAAACGTACTTCTGCATCAAAAAAGCGTATTCGTAAAAATTTTTGGAAAAGGAAGGGGTATTGGGCAGCGTTAAAAGCGTTTTCCTTAGGGAAATCTATTTCTACCGGGAATTCCAAAAGTTTTTTTGTGCAACAAACAAATAAAATAAGTAATAAAACATAACATGTTACAATAATCTGAATCGGCTTGACTCAAAAATTGACTCATTTCATTTCGAAAATAAAATTCCCGCTTTCCATTCCCTGTTGAGTTAATCAATAGGAAATGGAATTTGTTTCGCTCTTAGAATTAGAATAAGGATTTTTCTCTTTACCGTACTGAATTAAAAAAAAAAAAAAAGAATCCTTTTTTTTGACAAAAAAACATAAGATACGTAATTGTCTTTTTAGTATATTTTCTCATTTCCAAGGTGGGGAGTATTATTTTCCCCATCAGCCTGTTTCTTACAATAATATAAGCAATAATATAACTTTTTTCTCTAGATCCACGTTTTCTCTATAGAAAGGCGAGTCAAAAATCAAAATCATTGAAACTAATTGATTAAAATTCTAAACCTTTTTGTGCAACTTTCTTCTTTTTGGATTTTCTATGAATTCCTATATAGACTCCCATATATTTATTGCCATCAATCCACTCAAAAACACTTAACAAGTTTTTTTGGATAAATATGTGTCAATTTTTACTGATCCAAAATTTTTTTGTTCATTGATAAAATGGATTTTTTGGTTTCGATGTTTGAAATCAAATAAATCAAAAACAGTTCATTAAAACAAAACAAAAATGTTTTTTTGGGGGGGGAGGTTCTATCCCTTAATTCATAGTTGGACTATCTAGTTTTCCAAGAGTTCAAGTCGAGGAGAGTCTAAAATACACACTAAAACTAAAACCCTAAATTCAAATAATGAACCTTCAAATACCTATTTGAACTTTGAACGAATTTTTATTCATCAATTTGAATCTTTCCTAAAAAATATTGCAACAATTTAATTCTTAAATCTAGACGATTGCTTATTCATAGGGTATTATGAATTCAAGACAAGCCGCTATGGTGAAATTGGTAGACACGCTGCTCTTAGGAAGCAGTGCTAGAGCATCTCGGTTCGAGTCCGAGTGGCGGCATGTCATCTCCTAAAAAAAGTAAATAGATCCTATAATGAATTCAATTTCCGATTTCCTTTTTATAATTATGGGACTCCTTAAAAAAATTTATGATATTTTCAACTTTAGAGCATATATTAACTCATATTTCTTTTTCGATTGTTTCAATTGTAATTACAATTCATTTCATAACTTTTTTAGTCGATGAAATCGTAAAACTATATGATTCATCCGAAAAGGGGATGATAATGACTTTTTCCTGTATAACAGGATTATTAGTTACTCGTTGGG